GCTAGCGTAGCTTAACTAAAGCATGACACTGAAGATGTTAAGACGGACCCTAGAAAGGCCCCGTAAGCACAAAGGCTTGGTCCTGACTTTACTGTCAGCTTTGGCTAGACTTACACATGCAAGTCTCCGCAACCCCGTGAGAATACCCATAGTTCTCCGCCCGAGAACAAGGAGCTGGTATCAGGCACATATTTATAGCCCATAACACCTTGCTTAGCCACACCCTCAAGGGAATTCAGCAGTGATAAATATTAAGCCCTAAGTGAAAACTTGACTTAGTTAAAGCCAAGAGGGCCGGTAAAACTCGTGCCAGCCACCGCGGTTATACGAGAGGCCCAAGTTGACAGGCACCGGCGTAAAGAGTGGTTAAGGGAAAACATTCTACTAAAGCCGAACACCTTCAGAACTGTCATACGTCCCCGAAGGCATGAAGCCCCACCACGAAAGTGGCTTTACCCCCCCCCGACCCCACGAAAGCTGTGAAACAAACTGGGATTAGAGACCCCACTATGCCCAGCCATAAACTTTGATGGCACCTTACACCCGCCATCCGCCAGGGAACTACGAGCATTAGCTTAAAACCCAAAGGACTTGGCGGTGCTTTAGACCCACCTAGAGGAGCCTGTTCTAGAACCGATAATCCCCGTTTAACCTCACCCTCTCTTGTTATTTCCGCCTATATACCGCCGTCGTCAGCTTACCCTGTGAAGGCATTATAGTAAGCAAAACTAGTAAAACTCAAAACGCCAGGTCGAGGTGTAGCATATGAGAGGGGAAGAAATGGGCTACATTCCCTATTTTAGGGAACACGGACAATGTAATGAAACACACATTAGAAGGAGGATTTAGCAGTAAGCAAAAATAGAGTGTTTTGCTGAAACTGGCCCTGAAGCGCGCACACACCGCCCGTCACTCTCCCCAAGCCAACTCTTTATAATACATAATACATTCTTTAGGAACAAGGGGAGGCAAGTCGTAACATGGTAAGTGTACCGGAAGATGCACTTGGAAAAATCAGGATGTAGCTAAGACAGCAAAGCATCTCCCTTACACTGAGAAGTCACCCGTGCAAATCGGGTCGCCCTGACGCCCAACAGCTAGCTCACCCCAATAATATCAACAAACCACTATTTATACACCCAAAAGCACTTTTTATCCAAAACAAACCATTTTTCCCCCTGAGTATGGGCGACAGAAAAGGACCTATGAAGCAATAGAGAAAGTACCGCAAGGGAAAGCTGAAAAAGAAATGAAACAACCCAGTAAAGCATAAAAAAGCAGAGACTACACCTCGTACCTTTTGCATCATGATTTAGCAAGATAGCACCTAAGCAAAAAGCATTATAGTTTAGTTTCCCGAAACTAAGTGAGCTACTCCGAGGCAGCCTAGCTAAAGGGCAACCCCGTCTCTGTGGCAAAAGAGTGGGAAGAACTCTGAGTAGAGGTGACAGACCTACCGAACTTAGTTATAGCTGGTTGCCTGAGAATTGAATAGAAGTTCAGCCTTTTAAATTCTTTCCCCACCCCCGGCCCACGCCTACCCCAGGTAACAAGAAGCTTAAAAGAGTTAGTCAAAGGGGGTACAGCCCCTTTGATAAAAAATACAATTTTCCCAGCAGGATAAAGATCATATTTTATACAAGGCATATGCCCTAGTGGGCCTAAAAGCAGCCACCTAAACAGAAAGCGTTAAAGCTCAAGCATTATTGCACTCCCTCTAATACCGACAATACCATCTTAATCCACTAATCCTATCAGGCTATTCCATTTATCTCCATGGAAGTAATTATGCTAATATGAGTAATAAGAGAAGCACCGCTTCTCTCCCCGCACACATGTACATCGGAACGAACCCCCACCGAAAATTAACGACCCCAAAATCAAGAGGGTACTGGATAAAAAATAAATAACCAGAAAATCATCCAACCAACCACCCGTTTACCCCACACTGGTGTGCCCCATGGGAAAGACTAAAAGAAAAAGAAGGAACTCGGCAAACACGAGCCTCGCCTGTTTACCAAAAACATCGCCTCTTGAACTAAAAACATAAGAGGTCCCGCCTGCCCAGTGACTATAAGTTTAACGGCCGCGGTATTCTGACCGTGCAAAGGTAGCGCAATCACTTGTCCTTTAAATGAGGGCCTGTATGAATGGCACCACGAGGGCTCAACTGTCTCCTTTTTCCTGTCAATGAAATTGATCTCCCCGTGCAGAAGCGGGGATTATTCCATAAGACGAGAAGACCCTATGGAGCTTCAGGCACCAGAACAGACTATGTTAAACATCCTGAGCATAAAAGACAAAACCAATTAGACCCTGTTCAAATGCCTTTGGTTGGGGCGACCGCGGGGAAATAAAAAACCCCCATGTGGACCAGGAGCACCCTCACTCCCACAACCCAGGGCTACAGCCCTAAGTAACAGAACTTCTGACCAAAATGATCCGGTAAAACCGATCAACGAACCGAGTTACCCTAGGGATAACAGCGCAATCCCCTTCTAGAGTCCATATCGACAAGGGGGTTTACGACCTCGATGTTGGATCAGGACATCCTACTGGTGCAGCCGCTATTAAGGGTTCGTTTGTTCAACGATTAAAGTCCTACGTGATCTGAGTTCAGACCGGAGTAATCCAGGTCAGTTTCTATCTATGTTATGATCTTCTCTAGTACGAAAGGACCGAGAAGAAGGGGCCCCTGTTTAAAACACGCCCCACCCTTACCTAATGAAACCAACTAAAATAGGCAAAAGGGCATAACCCCTAAGCTTGAGAGAACAGCCTGTTAAGGTGGCAGAGCCCGGCCAATGCAAAAGACCTAAGCCCTTTTAACGGAGGTTCAAGTCCTCCCCCTAACTATGATCTCAACACTAGCCTCCTCAATCCTTAACCCCCTAATTCTTATAATCTTTGTTCTCCTAGCCGTTGCCCTCCTGACACTAGTTGAACGAAAAGTCCTAGGTTATATACAACTACGCAAAGGCCCTAACATCGTAGGACCCTACGGCCTCCTTCAACCAGTTGCAGACGGCCTCAAGCTATTCATTAAAGAACCAGTACGACCCTCAACCTCATCCCCTATTTTATTCTTACTCGCCCCCATCCTTGCCCTCACCCTCGCATTGACTCTTTGAACCCCAATACCCCTGCCTTTTCCCATAGCAGACCTTAACCTAGGAATTCTATTTATTCTTGCCCTATCAAGCCTAGCAGTATACTCAATTCTTGGGTCAGGCTGAGCTTCAAATTCCAAATATGCTCTCATCGGGGCCCTCCGAGCCGTTGCCCAAACCGTCTCCTATGAAGTAAGCCTAGGTTTAATCCTTCTCAACGCAATCATCTTTACCGGGGGCTTTACACTTCATACATTCAGCATTGCCCAAGAGAGCACATGACTTATCCTTCCTGCCTGGCCTCTAGCCATAATATGGTATATTTCCACTCTAGCAGAGACCAACCGTGCACCTTTTGATTTAACTGAAGGTGAGTCCGAACTTGTCTCTGGCTTCAATGTAGAATATGCTGGAGGCCCCTTCGCCCTCTTTTTCCTCGCAGAATACGCCAACATTCTCTTGATGAACACACTCTCCGCAGTCCTCTTTTTAGGCGCCTCCGCCCTGCACCTAACCCCAGAATTGATCACAACCAACCTTATAATTAAAGCAACCCTCCTTTCCGTCCTGTTCCTCTGAGTCCGTGCCTCATACCCCCGATTTCGTTACGACCAATTAATGCATTTAATCTGAAAAAACTTCCTCCCCCTCACCCTCGCACTCGTAATTTGACACTTAGCGCTCCCCATCGCATTCACAGGACTTCCCCCCCAACTATAACCTGGAGCCGTGCCTGAATTAAAGGACCACTTTGATAGAGTGAATAATGAGGGTTAGAGCCCCTCCAGCTCCTTAGAAAGAAGGGACTCGAACCCTACCTGAAGAGATCAAAACTCTTAGTGCTTCCACTACACCACTTCCTAGTAAAGTCAGCTAAACAAGCTTTTGGGCCCATACCCCAAAAATGTCGGTTAAACTCCTTCCTTTACTAATGAACCCCTATATCTTGGCAACCCTTCTTTTCGGACTAGGCCTAGGAACCACAATTACATTTGCAAGCTCCCACTGACTTCTTGCCTGAATAGGCCTTGAACTTAACACCCTCGCTATTATTCCCCTCATAGCTCAACTTCATCACCCCCGAGCAGTTGAAGCCACTACAAAATACTTCCTTACCCAAGCCGCCGCCGCAGCAACTTTATTATTCGCCAGCATCACCAATGCCTGACTTACAGGTCAATGAGAAATTCAACAATTATCCCACCCTCTTCCCACCACCATAATCACTCTAGCCCTAGCATTAAAAATTGGCCTAGCCCCTCTTCATGCCTGACTCCCAGAAGTCCTTCAAGGATTAGATTTAACCACAGGGCTTATCCTGTCAACATGACAAAAACTTGCCCCCTTTGCCCTCCTTCTTCAAATTCAGCCCACCAATTCAAACCTACTAATCTTCCTAGGTCTTTCCTCTACCCTCATTGGAGGTTGAGGCGGTCTTAACCAAACACAACTACGTAAAATCCTAGCATACTCCTCCATCGCCCACCTCGGCTGAATAATCTTAGTCTTACAATTTTCCCCCCAACTAACCCTCCTCGCCCTAATCACATACTTCATCATAACAGCCTCTGCCTTCCTTACCTTCAAAATTAATAGCTCCACCAACATTAATATACTCGCCACATCCTGAGCAAAAACACCCACCCTCACCGCTCTCACACCCCTCATCCTCCTCTCACTAGGAGGTCTACCTCCCCTCACGGGATTTATGCCAAAATGACTAATCCTCCAAGAACTAACCAAACAAGGCCTAGCCCCCACCGCAACTTTAGCCGCCTTAACAGCACTCCTCAGCCTCTACTTTTACCTTCGCCTATCCTACGCAATAACCCTTACCATCTCTTCCAACACTCTCACAGCAACGGCCCCCTGACGTTTCGTCTCTTCCCAACCTGCCCTCCCCCTAGCCACCGCAGCCTCCCTCACTACCTGCCTTCTTCCTCTTTCCCCAGCCATAATGGCACTATTAACTACTTAAGAGGCTTAGGATAGTACCCAGACCAGGGGCCTTCAAAGCCCCAAGCGGGAGTGAAAATCTCCCAGCCCCTGATAAGACTTGCGGGACATTACCCCACATCTCCTGCATGCAAAACAGACACTTTAATTAAGCTAAAGCCTCACTAGATAGGAAGGCCTCGATCCTACAAACTCTTAGTTAACAGCTAAGCGCCCAAACCAGCGAGCATCTATCTAACTTTCCCGCCTACTCTTCAAAAATAGGCGGGAAAGCCCCGGCAGGTGTGAACCTGCAACTTCAGATTTGCAATCTGATGTGTGAACACCTCGAGGCTTGGCAAAAAGAGGACTCTAACCTCTGTCTATGGGGCTACAATCCACCGCTTGGCTCTCAGCCATTTTACCTGTGGCAATCACACGTTGATTTTTCTCGACTAATCACAAAGACATCGGCACCCTTTATCTAGTTTTTGGTGCCTGAGCCGGGATAGTAGGAACGGCATTAAGCCTGCTAATCCGAGCAGAACTAAGCCAACCAGGTTCTCTCCTTGGAGACGACCAAATCTATAATGTAATCGTAACTGCACACGCCTTTGTAATAATTTTCTTTATGGTCATACCAATCATAATTGGGGGGTTTGGTAACTGACTAATTCCGCTCATGATTGGTGCCCCAGACATGGCCTTCCCGCGAATAAACAATATGAGCTTTTGACTCTTGCCCCCTTCATTTCTCCTCCTCCTCGCTTCCTCTGGAGTTGAAGCTGGTGCTGGAACAGGATGAACCGTCTACCCTCCATTAGCAGGCAACCTAGCACACGCTGGCCCTTCAGTCGACCTAACCATCTTTTCCCTTCACTTGGCTGGGGTTTCATCTATTCTTGGGGCAATTAACTTTATTACCACAATTATTAACATAAAACCCCCAGCAATCTCCCAGTACCAAACGCCACTATTTATCTGAGCGCTTTTAATTACCGCCGTCCTTCTCCTCCTATCCTTGCCAGTTCTTGCCGCCGGTATTACCATGCTCTTAACCGACCGAAACCTAAACACAACTTTTTTCGATCCGGCAGGAGGAGGTGACCCCATTCTTTACCAGCACCTATTCTGATTCTTCGGCCACCCAGAAGTCTATATTCTTATTCTCCCAGGATTTGGCATGATTTCTCACATTGTGGCCTATTATGCCGGTAAAAAAGAACCCTTCGGTTATATAGGAATAGTCTGAGCAATAATGGCTATTGGTCTTCTAGGCTTTATTGTCTGAGCCCACCACATATTTACGGTAGGAATAGACGTAGACACCCGAGCCTACTTTACCTCCGCAACAATAATCATTGCCATCCCCACTGGAGTAAAAGTCTTTAGCTGACTAGCAACCCTACACGGCGGCTCAATTAAATGAGAGACCCCCCTCCTATGGGCACTAGGCTTTATTTTCCTATTTACAGTCGGCGGTCTAACTGGCATCGTTTTAGCCAACTCATCCTTAGACATCATACTTCACGATACTTATTACGTAGTTGCTCACTTCCACTACGTCCTCTCAATGGGCGCCGTATTTGCAATTGTTGCAGGATTCGTCCACTGATTCCCTTTATTCTCAGGCTACACACTCCACAGCACATGAACAAAGATTCACTTTGCCGTTATATTCGTAGGCGTCAACCTCACTTTCTTCCCACAACACTTCCTTGGGCTAGCAGGCATACCTCGTCGGTACTCAGACTATCCAGACGCCTATACCCTTTGAAACACAGTCTCTTCCATTGGCTCAATAATTTCCCTTGTAGCAGTAATTATATTCTTATTTATTATCTGAGAAGCTTTTGCCGCTAAACGAGAAGTCTTATCAGTTGAACTCACCCCCACAAATGTAGAATGACTACACGGCTGCCCACCTCCCTATCACACCTTTGAAGAACCAGCATTCGTGCAAGTCCAACAAACCTGACCCAAACAATAAGTACCTCTAATAATCATTAAACCCTAACACACGAGAAAGGAAGGAATTGAACCTCCATAAATTGGTTTCAAGCCAACTACATAACCACTCTGTCACTTTCTTCATAAGACACTAGTAAAACAGAAGATTACACTGCCTTGTCAAGGCAGAATTGCGGGTTAAACCCCCACGTGTCTTGGTCTAATGGCCCATCCCTCCCAACTAGGATTTCAAGATGCAGCTTCACCTGTGATAGAAGAACTTCTTCACTTCCACGACCATGCCTTAATAATCGTTTTTCTCATTAGCACCTTTGTACTTTATATTATTGTGGCTATAGTAACCACCAAATTAACTAATAAGTTTATCTTGGACTCCCAAGAAATCGAAATTATTTGAACTCTTCTCCCTGCCATCATCCTCATTCTTATCGCACTTCCTTCTCTTCGAATCCTCTACCTCATGGACGAAATCAACGACCCCCACCTCACAATCAAAGCGATAGGCCATCAATGATATTGAAGCTACGAATATACTGATTATGAAGACCTTGGTTTCGACTCATACATAATCCCAACACAAGATCTGACCCCTGGACAATTTCGCCTCTTAGAGGCCGACCATCGAATAGTGGTTCCAGTTGAGTCCCCCATTCGGGTTCTAGTCTCAGCTGAAGACGTGCTTCACTCCTGAGCTGTTCCAAGTCTCGGAGTAAAAATAGACGCAGTCCCCGGACGCCTTAACCAAACAGCATTTATTGTATCCCGACCTGGGATCTTCTACGGACAATGCTCCGAAATCTGCGGTGCAAACCATAGCTTCATGCCCATCGTAGTAGAAGCAGTCCCTTTAGAACACTTTGAAAACTGATCATCTCTAATACTTGAAGACGCTTCGCTAAGAAGCTAAATAGGGAACAGCGTTAGCCTTTTAAGCTAAAGATCGGTGACTCCCAACCACCCTTAGCGAAATGCCACAGCTTAACCCAACACCTTGATTTGCAATTTTAGTCTTCTCATGACTAGTCTTCTTGACAGTTATCCCCCAAAAAGTTCTAGCCCACTCCTTTCCTAATGAGCCCACCCCCCAAAGCACAAAAAAACCTAAAACTGAACCCTGAAACTGACCATGACACTAAGCTTTTTTGACCAATTTATGAGCCCCACATACCTTGGAGTCCCACTAATAGCTCTTGCCCTTGCCCTACCATGAATCCTTTATCCCAAACCCACAACCCGCTGACTAAATAATCGTCTTCTTACCCTTCAAAGCTGATTCATTAACCGTTTCACCCAACAAATCTTTCAACCCCTTAGCCTAGGTGGCCACAAATGAGCAATCCTACTAACCTCACTAATACTATTCCTCATTACACTTAATATACTAGGCCTGTTACCTTACACCTTTACACCTACAACACAACTTTCCCTCAACATGGCATTCGCCGTCCCTCTATGACTGGCTACAGTAATTATTGGCATACGAAACCAACCTACTCATGCTCTAGGCCACCTCCTCCCAGAAGGCACCCCTACTCTCCTCATCCCTGTCCTTATTATTATCGAAACAATTAGCCTTTTTATCCGACCCCTCGCCCTAGGGGTCCGACTAACAGCAAACCTAACAGCCGGCCATCTCCTAATTCAACTAATTGCCACCGCCGCATTCGTTCTCCTCCCGCTAATACCAACTGTGGCTCTATTGACAGCCATCCTTCTTTTCCTACTAACACTATTAGAGGTGGCCGTTGCCATAATTCAAGCTTACGTATTTGTCCTCCTCCTAAGCCTCTACCTTCAAGAAAACGTCTAATGGCCCATCAAGCACACGCATATCACATAGTAGACCCTAGCCCCTGACCTCTGACAGGGGCAGCAGCCGCCCTCCTAATAACATCCGGTTTAGCAATCTGAATACACTTCCACGACACAACACTTATACTCCTGGGACTAGCACTTCTTCTCCTAACTATAAATCAATGATGACGAGACATCATCCGAGAAGGCACATTTCAAGGCCACCACACGCCGCCCGTCCAAAAAGGCCTTCGCTACGGCATAATCCTGTTTATTACTTCAGAAGTCTTTTTCTTTCTAGGATTTTTCTGGGCATTCTACCACTCCAGTCTCGCCCCAACCCCCGAACTTGGGGGATGCTGACCTCCTACAGGCATCACCACTTTAGATCCATTTGAAGTTCCCCTTCTAAATACAGCCGTTCTTTTAGCCTCCGGTGTTACAGTTACTTGAGCCCATCACAGCATCATAGAAGGACATCGAAAAGAAGCAATTCAAGCTCTGACATTAACAATCCTCCTAGGCTTCTACTTCACACTACTACAAGCAATAGAATATTACGAAGCTCCCTTCACAATCGCGGACGGAGTTTATGGCTCTACCTTCTTTGTAGCCACAGGCTTTCATGGCCTTCACGTCATTATTGGCTCCACCTTCCTAACCGTCTGCCTTCTACGACAAGTCCAGTATCACTTTACATCAGAGCACCACTTCGGATTCGAAGCTGCTGCCTGATATTGACATTTTGTAGACGTCGTCTGACTCTTCCTCTACATCTCAATCTACTGATGAGGCTCATATCTTTCTAGTATTAAAGCTAGTACATGTGACTTCCAACCACCTAGTCTTGGTTAAACCCCAAGGAAAGATAATGAACTTAGTAACAACAACAATTGCTATTTCTCTTACTCTCTCAACTATCTTAGCCACTATCTCCTTCTGACTCCCCCAAATAAGCCCAGACCATGAAAAACTCTCCCCTTACGAATGCGGTTTTGACCCTTTAGGGTCTGCTCGTCTGCCCTTCTCACTTCGATTTTTTCTCGTCGCCATTCTCTTCCTACTTTTTGACCTAGAAATTGCTCTTCTCCTCCCACTCCCATGAGGAGATCAACTCTCTACCCCCCTCACAACATTTGTCTGAGCATTCGCCATCCTTACCCTACTCACCCTTGGCCTAATCTATGAATGAGCCCAAGGAGGCCTAGAATGGGCTGAATAGGTCGTTAGTTTAAGAAAAACCCTTGATTTCGGCTCAAGAACTTGCGGTTAAAGTCCACAACCACCTGATGACCCCCGCTCACTTCACCTTCTCCTCTATATTTATACTAGGACTGGCAGGCCTGGCATTTCACCGAACCCATCTCCTCTCCGCCCTCCTTTGTCTAGAAGGAATAATATTATCCCTATTTATTGCCCTATCCCTTTGAACACTTCAACTTAACACTACTAGCTTTTCAGCCTCCCCTATACTACTCTTAGCATTTTCAGCCTGTGAAGCAAGCGCAGGTCTTGCCCTCTTAGTTGCTAGTGCCCGCACTCACGGAACAGACCGACTCCAAAGTCTCAATCTCCTACAATGCTAAAAATTCTCATCCCCACTATCATGCTTATTCCAACGACCTGAGCAATTCCTGCCAAACAACTTTGGTCCTCTTCACTAACATACAGCCTAATTATTTCTCTAGTTAGCCTATCTTGACTCAAATCAACAGCAAATTCAGGCTGATCCTTTCTAAGCCCTTACATAGCAACCGACCCTCTCTCCACCCCCTTACTAACCCTAACCTGCTGGCTTCTGCCCCTAATAATTTTAGCAAGCCAACACCATGTCTCCTCAGAACCTACTAATCGACAACGAATATACATTATACTCCTCACATCCCTACAAATTTTTTTAATTTTGGCTTTTAGCGCAACCGAAATAATTATATTTTACATTATATTTGAAGCCACACTAATTCCAACCCTCATTATTATCACCCGATGGGGCAACCAAACAGAACGCCTAAACGCAGGAACATATTTCTTATTTTATACCCTGGCAGGCTCTCTCCCCCTTCTTGTTGCCCTCCTCCTCCTACAAAATGACTCTGGGACCCTCTCCCTTCTAACACTTCAATTCTCCTCCTCTATGCACCTGACCTCTTTCGCGGACAAGCTATGATGATCCGGCTGCTTACTAGCGTTCCTAGTAAAAATACCCCTTTACGGAGCCCATCTTTGGCTCCCTAAAGCCCACGTTGAAGCCCCAATTGCAGGCTCCATAGTGCTAGCTGCTGTACTTCTAAAACTGGGAGGCTATGGCATAATACGAATTATAATAATATTAGAGCCTCTCACCAAAGAACTCAGCTACCCCTTCATCATTCTTGCCCTCTGAGGAGTAGTCATGACCGGGTCAATTTGCCTCCGCCAGACGGACCTTAAATCACTAATCGCCTATTCATCCGTTAGCCACATAGGCCTTGTCGCAGCCGGCATCCTCATTCAAACACCCTGAGGCTTCACTGGCGCTCTGATTCTCATAATTGCCCATGGACTAACCTCTTCTGCCCTCTTCTGCTTAGCCAACACAAACTATGAGCGAACCCATAGCCGAACCCTACTCCTTGCCCGAGGACTTCAAATAATCCTTCCCCTAATAACCGCCTGATGATTTATCACCAGCCTTGCCAATCTTGCCCTTCCCCCTCTCCCGAACCTGATAGGAGAACTAATGATCATCACCTCCCTATTCAACTGATCCTGGTGAACAATTGCCCTCACAGGAACAGGCACCCTAATCACCGCAGGCTACTCTCTCTACATATTCTTAATAACACAACGAGGACCAGTTCCCTCCCACATCATAGCCCTAGAACCAACACACTCACGAGAACACCTACTACTGGCACTTCACCTCCTCCCCCTTCTTCTCTTAATTTTTAAACCCGAGCTAATCTGAGGCTGAACATTCTGTAGGCATAGTTTAACAAAAACATTAGATTGTGATTCTAAAAATAGAGGTTAAACCCCTCTTGCCCACCGAGAGAGATTTGAAATAACAAAGACTGCTAATCTTTGCCCCCTTGGTTAAATTCCAAGGCTCACTCGAACAGCTTCTAAAGGATAATAGCTTATCCATTGGTCTTAGGAACCAAAAACTCTTGGTGCAAATCCAAGTAGCAGCTATGCACTACACCTCAACCATCATAGCATCCAGCCTAATTACAATCTTTTTTCTACTAACTTTCCCCATCCTAACAACCCTCACCCCAAAACTGCACTCTCCCCATTGAGCCTTGGACAAAGTCAAAACAGCCGTAAAAATAGCCTTCTTTACCAGCCTCCTACCCCTATTTCTATACCTCCACGAAGGAGCTGAAACCATCATCACCAGCTGAAACTGAATAAACACCCTAACTTTTGACATCAACATTAGTCTTAAATTTGACATCTACTCAATTATCTTCACTCCAGTTGCCTTATATGTCACCTGATCTATTCTAGAATTTGCCTCCTGATATATACATTCCGACCCCCACATAAACCGCTTCTTCAAATACCTCCTCATCTTCCTTATCGCAATGATCATCCTAGTTACAGCAAATAATATGTTTCAACTGTTTATTGGCTGAGAAGGGGTAGGAATTATATCGTTCCTTCTTATCGGCTGATGATACGGCCGAACCGACGCAAACACTGCAGCCCTCCAAGCAGTCATTTACAACCGAATCGGAGACATCGGCTTAATCTTCTCTATAGCATGAATTGCAACAAACCTCAATTCCTGAGAGCTCCAACAAATCTTTTCCACCACCAAGACCACTGATCTCACCCTCCCCCTCATAGGCCTTATTCTTGCAGCCACTGGCAAATCAGCCCAATTTGGACTTCACCCCTGACTTCCCTCAGCTATGGAAGGTCCCACACCGGTCTCTGCCCTACTGCACTCAAGCACCATAGTTGTTGCAGGCATTTTTTTACTTATCCGAATAAGCCCCTTACTAGAAAACAACCAAACCGCCCTCACTGCCTGCCTCTGCTTAGGGGCTCTCACCACACTCTTTACTGCAACCTGTGCCCTTACTCAAAATGACATCAAAAAAATCGTTGCCTTCTCAACATCCAGCCAACTCGGCCTAATAATAGTCACCATCGGACTGAACCAACCCCAACTTGCCTTCCTGCATATTTGTACCCACGCCTTCTTTAAAGCAATGCTTTTTCTCTGTTCCGGCTCAATCATCCATAGCCTAAACGACGAACAAGATATCCGCAAAATGGGGGGAATACATCACCTAACTCCCTTCACCTCTTCTTGTTTAACCATCGGAAGCCTTGCCCTCACAGGCACCCCCTTCCTAGCAGGATTCTTTTCCAAAGATGCCATCATTGAAGCCCTCAACACATCCTACCTAAACGCCTGAGCCCTAGCCCTCACCCTTCTAGCCACCTCATTTACCGCCATCTACAGCCTTCGAGTAATTTTCTTTGTGTCAATAGGCCACCCCCGATTCAACCCTCTCCCCCCAATTAACGAAAACAACCCAACAGTAATTAGCCCAATCAAACGACTAGCATGGGGCAGCATTATCGCCGGCCTCCTCATTACTTCTAACATTACCCCTCTAAAAACCCCTATTATAACAATACCATTTCTTCTAAAAACAGCTGCCCTCGCCGTGACAATCATCGGGCTCTTACTCGCCCTAGAATTAGCCTCCCTCACTACTAAACAAGTCAAAACCCTCCCAAACCTCCCATTCCACCACTTCTCTAACATACTAGGCTTCTTTCCTGCAGTAATACATCGCCTCACCCCCAAACTTAACCTTCTCCTAGGCCAAACCATCGCCACCCAAATAATCGACCAAACCTGACTAGAAAAAGTAGGCCCAAAAGCCACCTACTCCTTAAACTCACCCCTAATCTCAATAACAAGCAATATTCAACAAGGAATAATCAAAACCTACCTCTCCCTCTTCTTATTCACCTTTATCTTAGCCCTACTTATCCTCTTATACTAAACAGCCCGAAGAGCCCCACGACTTAGACCTCGAGTTAATTCCAGCACCACAAACAACGTCAATAATAGCACCCATGCCCCTAAGATCAACATAACTCCCCCTACAGAATAAATTAGCGCCACTCCCCCCACATCTCCCCGAAACACAGAAAACTCACTAAACTCATCTACCGAAATTCAAGAACCCTCATATCAACCCCCTCAAAACGCACTTGCTGCTACACCTACCCCCATCATGTAAATTAACATAACACCCAACACAGGTCAACTTCCTCAACTCTCCGGATAAGGCTCAGCAGCAAGCGCCGCTGAATAAGCAAACACAACCAGCATTCCCCCCAAATAAATTAAAAACAAAATTAAAGACAAAAAAGACCCCCCATGCCCCACCAACACCCCACACCCTACCCCTGCTACTGCAACCAGCCCCAAGGCCGCAAAATACGGCGACGGATTAGAAGCAACTGCTGCTAACCCTAACACCAAACTAAATAAAAATATAAGCATCACATAAGCCATAGTTTCTGCCAGGGTTTTAACCAGGACTAATGACTTGAAAAACCACCGTTGTTATTCAACTACAAAAACCCTAATGGCCAGCCTCCGAAAAACCCATCCCCTCCTAAAAATTGCAAACGACGCACTAGTTGATCTCCCTGCCCCCTCTAATATCTCTGTCTGATGAAATTTTGGCTCTTTACTAGGACTCTGTCTCGCCGCCCAAATTTTTACAGGCCTATTTTTAGCAATACACTACACCTCAGACATCGCGACAGCATTTTCATCCGTCGCCCACATCTGCCGAGATGTAAACTATGGCTGATTGATTCGTAACATACATGCCAACGGCGCATCCTTCTTCTTTATCTGCATCTACCTCCACATCGGTCGAGGCCTCTACTACGGTTCTTACCTTTACAAAGAAACATGAAACATCGGAGTTATTCTTCTCCTCTTAACCATAATAACTGCATTTGTAGGTTATGTCCTTCCATGAGGACAAATATCCTTCTGAGGGGCCACCGTCATCACCAACCTTCTTTCCGCAATCCCGTACATTGGCAACTCCCTAGTCCAATGACTCTGAGGCGGTTTCTCAGTAGATAATGCAACCCTCACCCGATTCTTTGCTTTTCACTTCCTCCTACCATTTATTATTGCAGCCATAACAATAATTCACCTAATTTTCCTCCACGAAACTGGATCAACAAACCCAGCAGGCCTAAACTCAGACACAGACAAAATCTCATTCCACCCCTATTTCTCCTACAAGGACCTGCTAGGCTTCGCAATCCTACTCATCGCCCTTATTGCCCTAGCCCTCTTCTCTCCTAACCTGCTAGGAGACCCAGACAACTTCACCCCCGCAAATCCTCTAGTAACTCCCCCACACATTAAACCAGAATGATATTTCTTATTTGCATACGCCATCCTCCGATCAATTCCCAATAAACTAGGAGGAGTCCTTGCACTCCTCTTCTCCATTCTTATCCTTATACTTATTCCAATTCTCCACACATCAAAACTCCGAGCCCTCACCTTCCGACCCCTGACCCAATTTTTATTCTGACTCCTGGTCGCAGACGTAGCCATTTTAACCTGAATCGGGGGAATGCCCGTCGAACACCCCTTCATTATTATTGGCCAAATCGCATCCTTACTTTACTTCTTTATTTTCCTCATTTTACTGCCCATTTCCGGGCTAGTAGAAAACAAAATATTTGCATAAACAAACACGCAGTAGTAGCTCAGTGTCAGAGCATCGGTCTTGTAAACCGAACGTCGAAGGTTAAAATCCCTCCTGCCGCTCAAAGAAAGGGGATTCTAACCCCTACCCCTAACTCCCAAAGCTAGGATTCTAGAACTAAACTATTCTTTGCCGAGCTCTGCCACAAAGCAGATTCGTACATATATGTAATTATACCATTAATTTATATTAACCATATAATATGATGTTATACATACTTTTAAGAGAGACATTCCTAGAATTCATTACCCTCATACATCAACTATAACATTTACAACTTACATAAAACATTAAAGGATATTCTTCAACAAAAAATTCAAAACAATTAACGACATTTAAGACCGAACACTAACACTCAATATGTTAAGTTATACCAAGCACTCAACATCTCGTCAAAACCAACATTTTAATGTAGTAAGAGCCCACCATCAGTTGATTCCTTAATGATCACGGTTCTTGAAGGTGAGGGACAATTATTTGTGGGGGTTTCACTCAGTGAATTATTCCTGGCATCTGGTTCCTACTTCAGGTCCATTACTTGAAACATTCCCCCCTCTTTCATCGACGCTTGCATAAGTTAATGGTGGTAATACATACTCCTCGTTACCCACCATGCCGGGCATTCTTTCTAGGGGACAAGGGGTTCTCTTTTTTTTTTTCCTTTCTCCTGGCATCTCACAGTGCATACAAACCGCTCTTACAAGGTTGAACATATACTCTGCTCACCGACGCTAAAATATTCATGGCGCATAGATATTCATTGAAGAATTGCATAGCTGATTTCAAGAGCATAAAGTATGTATATTTACTCCTAAGATCTCTGTCAAACCCCCGTTTGTTTCGCGTCTTAAACCCCCCCTACCCCCCCAAAACTCCTAAGATATCTAACATTCCTGCAAACCCCCCGGAAACAGGAAAACATCAAGAAGCTTAATCCCTTACGCAACGTATGTATATTATAATATTACAATATTGCAATAT